TTCAACTTATTTATTTTATATATAAATTGAAAGTTCCTTTTCTTTTTTAAAAAAATGGATAATTTACTTTTAAAGTGGTAAATTTTTAAGTTTTTGTGAAGGTTTTTAGAAAATTTTAACTTATTTAATATAAATAATTTATTTTAATATATTACATTTAATAATATATAGTATTATAAAGTTTTATTTATTAATTATTAATTGATTATAAGTATTCACTTTATTTATCAAAAATTATAGCTACTTATTTTTTTAGAGAGAAATAGGTATTATATAATAACATATTTATATTTATGTAATTGAGTATTTTACCTTATTATTATTATTATTATATAATAAAATATTTATATTTATATAATTTAATATTTTACCTTATTATTATTGTTATTATATAATAACATATTTATATTTATGTAATTGAATATTTTTCCTTATTATTATTATTTTTATACAATAAATACTTATATTATATTATATATTTTATATTATTTAATCTTTCTTTGTAAATATAAAAAAAAAAGAAAGATTAAATATACATATAGTACACAAAACATTTATTTTAATATTAGTACCATATTTATCTATTTATATATATAATAGAAGTTTTTGTTGTCCTATGGGATTAATTGTTCTAATTTTTTTTTACTATGTATTGATGTTTTCTTTTTTTTTTCTATATTATTTTAATTTTTTGAAAAATCTCAAGAAAATTTGTTTTATTTTTTTAAAAATTTTAAAATGAAAGTTTTATTCTTGCTTAAATATTTATTATTTCTTTATATTATATGTAAGTTTTGTAAAACTAAATGTTCTTTTTGCCAGTAATTTAATTTAATTATCCAATTTATTTTGGAATTAGTAATTGATTTTAGTATCAGCATATTTCGTGCCAGCAGCCGCGGTTATACGATTGATACAAATGAATATTTTTGGTTATAGCAGTTATTATATTTTTTGAGTGTAATTTTAGATTTTTGAGGTGAAATTTAATTTTTAAAAAATTACTCTTTTTATGATTCTGTGAAATTTAAATAAAAAACTAGGATTAGATACCCTATTATTTTAAGTGTAAAATATTTATTTACCTGGATATTATTAGTTAAGATCTTTAAATCTAAAGAATTTGGCGGTATCTTAATCTATTCAGAGGAACCTACCCCGTTATTGATAGTACACGATTAACTTTACTTAATTTATTTGTTTGTATATCTCCGTTATCAGAAAATCTTTTTAGAGTTATAATTTTCTTAATTTATAATTATAAAATATTTCAGGTCAAGGTGCAGCTTATGATTAAGAGAAGGTGGGTTACAATAGATTTTTTTTATATGAATTTGATAATGAAACATTGTTAATGAAGGTGGATTTGATGGTAAATTAATTTATTTAATTTAATTGATATTAGCTCTGAGGTGTGTACACATCGCCCGTCGCTCTCAATATTAAGTATAATTATAATTATTTTGTGTATTTAAATTAATTGAGATAAGTCGTAACATAGTAGATGTACTGGAAAGTGTATCTAGTAAGATTATCAAGATATAACTTATTAGTGAAGTATTTCATTTACACTGAAAGTTTTTCTGTGCAAATCAGGATGTCTTGATTAATAATTATATTATATTAATTTTTTGTTTATTTATTTTTTAATAAAAATAATTTTATTTTTTATTTGTTTTAGTATTTTTTATGGAATTAATTAATTTATTTATAGTTTATTAGTAATGTAATTGATTTATGAAATAGTTTTTATTTTAATAAAAGTAAATTTAATTTATTGTACCTTTTGTATCAGGGTTTATTAAAATTTTGTTATTTATTTAATAATCTCGATTTAGATTGATTTATAATTTACTTATTTTTAATGTTTTATAATTATTTTAAAGTAAATTATAGAAATGAAATGTTATTCGTTTTCTAAGATATCTAGTTTCTTAAGAAGAAATTTAATTTTTTATAGTCAATTGTTATTATTTAATTATTTAGATAATTAATATTGACTAATTTATTTTTTAGGGGATAAGCTCTAAAATCAAAAATCTATAATTATAAATAAATAGATTTAATAATAGGCTTTAAACCAGCCATTTTATGATTACGTTTTAGTTCATTATTATATATTTTGATTTTATAATAATTTTAGTTTTATTATTAAGATTATAAATTTAATTTTTAAATTTTTAAAAAAATGATATAATTAGTATAATTTTAGGTTTATAATATATTTTAATAAAAACTTGTTATAAGGAATTAGGCAAAATATTTAATTTCCGCCTGTTTATCAAAAACATGTCCTCTTGATAATATTTTGAGGTCTGGTCTGCTCACTGAATTATTAAATAGCCGCGGTATTTTGACCGTGCAAAGGTAGCATAATCATTAGTCTTTTAATTGAAGGCTGGAATGAATGGTTCGACAAGAAATTAACTGTCTCTTAATAATTATTAAAATTTAACTTTTAAGTTAAAAGGCTTAAATTTTTTTTTAGGACGAGAAGACCCTATAGAGCTTAACATAAATATTATATATGGTTTTTAGAAAATTTTTCTATATTTATTAATAATGTTTTGTTGGGGTGACATGTAAAATAATTAAACTTTCCATTATTAAATCATTAATTAATGTTTTATTGATCCATAATTTATGATCATAAGATTAAGTTACCTTAGGGATAACAGCGTAATTGGTTTTAAGAGTTCATATTAACAAATCAGATTGCGACCTCGATGTTGGATTAAGATAAATTTTGAGTGCAGTAGCTTAATAATTAGGTCTGTTCGACCTTTAAATTCTTACATGATCTGAGTTCAGACCGGCGTAAGCCAGGTTGGTTTCTATCCTAAATTATATAATTACTTATATTAGTACGAAAGGACCATATAGGTGAAAAATTTTTTTATTTTGATTAACATTAATATTACTATTTTGACAGATTAATGTATTGAATTTAGAATTCATTTATGTGAATTTATTTCACAAATAGTATTGATATTATATGATTTACTTATATTTATAATAAATTTCCTTATTTTAATTATCTGTGTTTTAATTAGTGTTGCTTTTTTAACCTTATTAGAACGAAAAGTTTTAGGTTATATTCAAGTTCGAAAAGGTCCTAATAAAGTTGGATTTTTAGGTATTCCTCAACCTTTTAGTGATGCAATTAAATTGATTTGTAAAGAACAACCTATTCCAATTATATCAAATTATTTATTTTATTATTTTTCTCCTGTTTTTAATTTAATAATTTCTTTGATTATTTGGATTATTTTCCCTTATTTAACTTATATATGCTCTTTTTCTTATGGGTTTTTATTTTTTTTATGCTGTACTAGATTAGGGGTTTATACTGTAATAATTGCCGGTTGATCTTCTAACTCAAATTATTCTTTATTAGGTTCCTTACGTTCTGTTGCTCAAACAATTTCTTATGAAGTAAGTTTAGCTTTAATTCTATTATCTTTAATTATTTTAATTGGGAGATTTAATATAATTGATTTTATAAATTATCAATTATATTGTTGATTTTTAATTATTTCTTTACCATTATTTTTATCTTGTTTTGCCTCATGTTTAGCAGAAACTAATCGTACTCCTTTTGATTTTGCTGAAGGTGAATCTGAATTAGTTTCTGGGTTTAATATTGAATATGGTGCTGGTGGTTTTACTTTAATTTTTTTGGCTGAGTACACTAGAATTGTTTTTATAAGAATATTTTTGTCTTTAATCTTTTTAGGAGGTAATTTTTATTCTTTCACATTTTTTGTAAAGCTTTCTGTTATTTCATTTATATTTATTTGAGTTCGTGGGACTTTACCACGTTTTCGTTATGATAAATTGATGTATTTGGCTTGAAAGAGTTTTTTACCATTATCTTTAAATTTCTTTATTTTTTTTATTAGTTTGAAGATCTTATTTATTTCATTAATTTAGTTAAATTTTTTTAGAACTAAGTTAATAGAAAAGTTAAACTTCTAATTTTATGTTTTCAAAACATATGCTTTCCCTAAGCTAATTAACTATTTACTTCTTAATTAATGTATCTCATATATTAGCTACATGGATGTTAGTGATAAAATATAAGAAGTAAATGATTGTTAGGATTTGACCTGTTATAATATATGGTTCTTCAACTGGTCGTTTTCCAATTCATGTTAATAGACAAACTACTATGAATATAATTCAAAACAAAATCTGGTTAATAGGGTAAAATTGAATTCCTCGAAAAGGTGTTTTATTATAAAATGGTAAAATTATTAAAATTCTAATAGATAAAAATAAGGCAATAACTCCTCCTAATTTATTAGGAATTGACCGTAAAATTGCATAAGCAAATAAGAAATATCATTCTGGTTGAATATGAATAGGTGTTACTAAAGGATTTGCTGGGATAAAATTATCTGGGTCTCCTAATAAATAAGGATTCATTAGACATAATATAATTAATATTGATGTTATTAAAATAAATGTAATTGAATCCTTAAATGTAAAATAAGGGTGGAATGGGATTTTTTCTACATCTCTATTTATTCCTAATGGATTATTTGAACCTGTTTGGTGTAGGAAAAATAAATGAATTGCAGCTATAGCTGCAATTATAAAAGGTAAAACAAAATGGAATGTGAAGAATCGATTTAATGTTGCATTATCAACAGCAAACCCTCCTCAAACTCATTGTACTAAATCAGTACCTAAATAAGGAATTGCTGATAATAAGTTTGTAATTACTGTTGCTCCTCAAAAAGATATTTGACCTCATGGTAAAACGTATCCTATAAATGCAGTTGCTATAACTAGGAATAGAATTACTGTTCCAATTATTCATGTATGTATATATATATAAGATCCATAATAAATTCCTCGTCCTACATGCAAGTAAATGCAAATAAAAAATATTGATGCTCCATTTGCATGTAAGGTTCGAATAATTCATCCATTATTTACATCTCGACAAATATGTACTACACTTCTAAATGCTATTTCAATATTTGATGTATAATGTATAGCTAAAAAAAGTCCTGTTACAATTTGAATTACTAAACATAATCCTAGTAATGAGCCAAAATTTCATCAAAATGAAATATTTGTAGGTGCTGGTAAATCAACTAATGAATTATTAATAATTTTAATTAAAGGGTGCTTTAATCGAAAGGGTTTATTCATTAGTTATTTAATTTTACGAATTGGTCCTTGATTAATATTAGTAATTTTTACTACTGCGATTAAGGCTAAAAATAAATAAATTATTATTATTATTGTAATAATAAATATTGGTTTATTATATAATTTTATAAGTGATAATGTTATTTCTTGAAAATTAATTGATGTATTTACATTTATTGTTTCTGAATTTTTAAATCAATCTAAAAATATTATTTTGTCAAAAACAATAAATGTAAGTATAATAATAATTCATATAATTGAAGTTAAAATAATAGTGATTGATTTAAGTTGAAATATTTCATTTGATGCAATTCTTGTAATATAAATAAATAATACTAATATACCTCCTAAAAATGTTAAAAATAAAATATATGATAATCAAAATCTTTCTATAATTGTTCCTGTTAATAATCCAATAAGAAGAGTTTGAAAAATAATAAATAATATTATTGATATAGGGTGACTTAATTTAATAAAATTAATATTTATTACATTTGATATAGCCATAATTATTATTTTTAACATTTCAGGGGTTAGTTTATAAAAATATCAGTTTTGGAGACTGAGGATGGAGAATTTCTCTATCCCTGAAGTTTTAAAAGTGGGGCTTATTCCTGTATCTGGGTTACAAGACCAGCGTTTTTTTTAAACTATTAAAACTAATGTTTATTTTTTCTATTTTTACTTCTTTATTAATTTATTTTTCTGGTATTAATATTTTCTCTTCAAAACGGAAACATTTATTGATGGTTTTGTTAAGATTGGAGTATATTGTTCTTTCTTTATTTTTATTAATTATTGTTTTTTTAATTGATTTTGGTTATGATTATTTTTTTCCTGTAATTTTTTTGGTTTTCTCTGTTTGTGAAGGTGCTATAGGTCTTTCAATCTTAGTTTCAATAATTCGTTCTCATGGTAATGATTTTTTTAGTTCTTTTAGATTATCTTTATGTTAAAGTATTTATTTATAATTGTTTTTTTGATTCCTCTTTGTTTATTTAAGAATTCTTGATGATTGGTTCATTCTATGATGTTTTTATTTGGGTTTCTTTTTATAATTTGTTGTTATTCATATTGTGATTTTAATATAGTTGGATATTATTTTGGTATTGATTATTTTTCTTTTAGTTTAATTTTATTAAGTTTTTGAATTTGTTCTTTAATAATTACTGCTAGAGTTTCAGTTTATTCTTCCTATTATCATTCAAGTTTTTTTATTTTTATGGTTTTAATTTTATTAATTATGTTATATTGTTCTTTTGCAAGATTAAATTTATTGTCTTTTTATATTTTTTTTGAAGTTAGATTAGTTCCTACTTTATTATTAATTTTAGGTTGAGGTTATCAGCCTGAACGTCTTCAAGCGGGTATTTATTTAATTTTTTATACTTTATTTGCTAGATTACCTTTATTATTAGTTTTGTTTTATGTTTATTTTTATATTAATACTCTTTATTTTCCTTTATTAATTGATTTTGGTTCATATTATTTTATATTTTATGTTTTTATAATATTGGCTTTTTTAGTAAAGATACCAATATTTTTGGTTCATCTTTGGTTACCTAAGGCTCATGTTGAAGCTCCTATTTCAGGTAGAATAATTTTGGCTGGTGTATTATTAAAGTTGGGTGGTTATGGTATTTTTCGTGTAATAAAGATTATTTCTTTTTTAGGTTTAAAATTTAATTATTTTTGGTTGTCTTTAGGTTTATTTGGTGGTGTTATTGTTAGATTTATTTGTTTTCGTCAAGTTGATTTAAAATCTTTAATTGCTTATTCTTCAGTTGCTCATATAAGAATAGTTATTGGTGGATTAATAACTATGAATTGATGGGGTTGTATAGGTTCTTTATCTTTAATAATTGGTCATGGTTTATGTTCATCTGGTTTATTTTGTTTATCAAATATTATTTATGAGCGTTTAGGTAGACGAAGTTTATTGATTAATAAGGGAATAATTAATTTAATACCAAGAATATCTCTTTGATGGTTTTTATTTAAATCTTCAAATATAGCTGCTCCCCCTTCATTAAATTTAGTTGGTGAATTGAGTTTATTAAATAGAATTATTTCATGGTCATCTTTTACTTTTTTAACTTTAATTTTTTTATCTTTTTTTAGAGCAGTTTATACATTATATATATATTCTTATTCTCAACATGGTTCTTATTATGCTGGTATTTATACTTGTTCTCTTGGTTATATTCGTGAATATCATCTTTTATTATTACATTGGTTGCCTTTAAATATTTTATGTTTAAGGGGTGAATATTTTTTTATTTAATGTTGCTTAGGTATTTTAATATAAAATGTTGTTTTGTGGAATCAATGATATGGATTATCCATCTTAAGTCGTGTTTATATTTTCTATTTGTTCATTAAGTTTTTTTTCTTTATTTTTTATGGGAACTTTAGTTTTTGTTTTAGGTATTTATTATTTAATAATTGATTATATAATTTTTATTGAGTGGGAACTTTTTAATTTAAATAGTTCAATAGTTGTTATAACTTTAATTTTGGATTGGATATCTTTAATTTTTATATCTTTTGTTATATATATTTCTTCTTTGGTTATTTATTATAGAGAGGATTATATAATAGGTGAAAGGAATATTAATCGTTTTATTATTATTGTATTAATGTTTATTTTTTCAATAGCTTTTTTAATTATTAGACCAAATTTAATTAGTATTTTATTAGGTTGAGATGGGTTAGGATTAGTTTCTTATTGTTTAGTAATTTATTATCAAAATGTTAAGTCTTATAGTGCTGGTATATTAACAGCTTTATCTAACCGTGTTGGTGATGTTGCTATTTTAATATCTATTGCTTGAATATTAAATTTTGGTGGTTGGAATTATTTATATTATTGTGATTTTATTTTAAATTCTTTTGAAATAAAGTTGATTACTATATTAATTATTTTAGCTGCAATAACTAAGAGTGCTCAGATTCCATTTTCTTCTTGGTTACCTGCTGCAATAGCAGCTCCTACTCCTGTTTCTGCTTTGGTTCATTCATCAACTCTTGTTACTGCTGGTGTTTATTTATTGATTCGGTTTAGTCCAATACTTGAGACTTATAATTTAGGTTGGTTTTTATTAATAATTGGTTGTATAACTATATTTATGGCTGGTCTTGGAGCAAATTTTGAGTTTGATTTAAAGAAAATTATTGCTCTTTCTACATTAAGTCAACTTGGGTTGATAATGAGAATTTTATCTATAGGTTATTCAAGGCTTGCTTTTTTTCATCTATTAGCTCATGCTTTATTTAAGGCTTTATTATTTATATGTGCAGGTTCGTTAATTCATAATTTAAAGGATTCACAAGATATTCGTTTTATAGGTTCAATTGTTAATTTTATACCTTTAACTTCAGTTTGTTTTAATGTTTCAAGTTTATCTTTATGTGGTATACCTTTTTTAGCTGGTTTTTATTCAAAGGATTTAATTCTTGAGATGGTTTGTTTAAGTTGAATTAATTGTTTAATTTTCTTTTTATATTTCTTTTCTACTGGTTTAACTGCATCTTATTCTTTTCGTTTATTTTATTATTCTATATCAGGAGATAATAATTATTATTCTAGATTTTCTTTTGATGATAAGGGTTATTATATTTCTTTTGGAATAATTGGTTTATTATTTGTTGCGGTTTTTGGTGGTAGTTTATTATCTTGATTAATTTTCCCTATTCCTTATATTATTGTTTTACCTTATTATCTTAAGTTTTTAACTATTGTTGTAGTTTTATTAGGTTCTTATTTAGGTTATTTAATTTCAAATTTTGATTTTTCTTATAATTTATTTTCTTTAAGCATATTATCTTTTGTAAGATTTTATGGTTCTATATGATTTATACCTTTTATTTCAACAAAGTTGATTAGATATTTTCCTTTAAGGTTAGGTTATTTTTCATCTAAGGTTTTTGATTATGGTTGAGGTGAATTATTTGGAGGTCAAGGAATATATAGTTTTTTTATTTATATAATTAATTTAATTCAAGGTTGATATGATTCTAATTTTAAGGTTTATCTTTTAACCTTTGTTTTTTTTATAATTGTCTTATTAATTTTGTTTTTTTTATTTTACTCAAATAGCTTATGTTTAGAGCGTGACACTGAAGATGTTAAGGGAATATTTTTATTTTTGAGTATATTTATAAATATTTATATATTATTTTTACAGTGAAAATGTAATGTTTTATTTAAACTATGTAAATTAGAAATGTTAACGGAATTTAACCGCTAATATAGAAAGTTAGCAGCTTTTATATTGACTTTACATTTCTTTAATTGGAACATTTATTGTTCAATTGTATTATTAACAGTAATATGCCTCTTTTTGGCTTCAATTAAAGAATAAGGGTATATTTACCATTATTTCAGGTCGAAACTGAGTGCAATTTTTCGCTTCTTATTCATTTAAGGTTGATTGGTATATTCCAATACTTTTTGAATGCAACCCAAATGTTATGGTTAACTACAACCCTTTATTCTGCTCATTTTAAAGCCCCTTGATATCATTCATAATATAATCCTCCTAATAATACAATAATGAAAAATATTGTTGATAAAAATCATATATAAATGTTTGATGTTTTTATAATGATTACGATTGGAAGGATTAATACAATTTCTACGTCAAAAATTAAAAAGATTACTGCAATAAGGAAAAATTGTAATGAGAATGGTATTCGGGCTGATCTTTTTGGATCAAATCCACACTCAAATGGTGATCTTTTTTCTCGATCATTGATTAATTTTTTTGATAGTATTGTTGCTAATAATATTACGATTATTGGTACAATAAAACAAATTATTATTCTTAAAAATAGAATTGAGATTATTTTTCTTGATTAATATCAAGCTTTTTGATTGGAAGTCAAATGTACTATTTATACTAGAAAAACAATTATCTACCTCATCAGTAGATTGAAATATAAAGAAATAATCATACTACGTCAACAAAATGTCAATATCATGCAGCAGCTTCAAATCCAAAGTGATGATTTGGAGAGAATTGATTTTTTGAGTGACGAATTAGACATGTTAGTAAAAACATTGTTCCAATGATTACATGAAGTCCATGAAATCCTGTGGCAATAAAAAATGTTGATCCATAAATTGCATCTGCAATAGTGAAAGGTGCTTCTCAATATTCAAATGCTTGAAGTATGGTAAAATAAAATCCTAATAATACTGTAAAGAATAATCCTTGTAATGCTTGAGTGTGATTAGATTCTATAATACTATGGTGAGCTCATGTTACTGTAACTCCTGATGCTAAAAGGATTGCTGTGTTAAGAAGTGGAATTTGTATTGGATTAAATGGTTGAATTCCTATTGGAGGTCATAATATACCTAGTTCAATAGTTGGTGCTAAACTTCTTCTAAAAAAAGCTCAAAAAAATGATAAAAAGAATAATACTTCTGATACAATAAATAAAATTATTCCTCATCGAAGTCCAATAGATACAAATCTTGTATGAAGTCCTTGATATGTTCCTTCTCGTACTACGTCTCGTCATCATTGAATTATTGTTAATAATGTAATTATAATTCCAATTATGAATAGGCTGATATTAAATAAATGAAATCATTTTGCTAACCCTGATACTAATACTATTGCTCCAATAGCTCCTGTTAATGGTCATGGTCTATAATCTACTAAGTGAAATGGATGATTTGAATGTTTTGTTAACATGAGTTTAATATACTTCTCTTGAGTATAATGTTCTTAAAATAGAAAATACATAGGCTTGAATTATAGCTACTGCTGATTCTAAAATTAATAATAATATTTGTCCAATAATTAATAGGTAAATTATATTTATTGTTATAGATGGTCCTGTATTACCTAATAATGTTAATAATAGATGTCCTGCAATTATATTAGCTGCTAATCGTACTGCTAATGTTCCTGGTCGGATTACATTTCTAATTGTTTCGATTAAAACTATAAATGATATTAAGGCAGGAGGTGTTCCTTGAGGAACAAGATGTGTAAATATATGATTTGTGTGGTTAATTCATCCAAATAATATAAATCTTAATCATATAGGTAATGCAATTGAAAATGTTAATGTTAAATGTCTAGTTCTTGTAAAGATATATGGGAATAATCCTATAAAATTATTTAATAATATTATAATAAAGATTGAAATGAAAATGAATGTTGTTCCATTAAATGAATTATTACCTAATAATGTTTTAAATTCATTATGTAATGTGATATTAATTTTATTCCAAATAATATTAAATCGTGATGGTATTAATCAAAATATATATGGTATTATAAAAATACCTAATAATGTTCTTAATCAGTTTAATGATAAATTAAAAATATTAGTTGAAGGGTCAAAGGTTGAGAATAAGTTTGTTATCATTTTCAATTTATTCTTTTTTTTATGTTAAATTCTCTTTCTTTTATTTTAAGAATTTTAGGTTTATATGAGAAGAAGTTAATTTGATTAAATAAAATTAATGTAATTGAGAATATAATGAATAGTGAAAATCATATTATTGGTGATATTTGAGGAATAAGGTTTAAACCTTCATCAGAAGTATTCGTTAAATTACTATTTTTTGGTTTAAGAGACCATTACTTACTTTCAGTCATCTGATGTACAAGGTGTACTATAAATTAGTTATTTTAGATTGACAATCTAATGTTATATTTTAACTAACTCCTTAAATTATTTTAGATAATCATTTAATAAATATATTAACTGAAGTTCTTTCAATTACAATTGGTATAAATCTATGGTTTGCTCCACAGATTTCAGAGCATTGACCAAAGAATAATCCAGGACGATTTATTGTGAATGTTCCTTGATTTAATCGTCCTGGTGTAGCATCAATTTTAATTCCTAGTGCTGGGATTGCTCAAGAATGTAGTACATCTGATGCTCTAGTTAATACTCGTACTTCGGTATTTAAAGGTAGGATAGTTCGGTTATCTACATCTAATAGTCGAAATCCGTTATTTTCTAAATCTCTATCGGCTGTTATATAGGTGTCAAATTCTACATTAACAAAGTCTGAATATTCATAGCTTCAGTATCATTGTCGTCCAATAGTTTTAATTGTAATTAATGTATCTACTGAGTCATCTAATAAATATAATAATCGTAATGATGGTAATGCAATAAAAATTAATGTAATTGCTGGTAATGTAGTTCAAATAGTTTCAATTAAATGTCCATGTAATATATTTCGTCTTGTGAATAAAATATTGAATATATAAATTATTGAATATCCAACAATTACTGTAATTAATAATAATACTACTATGGTATGATCGTGAAAAAATGATAATTGTTCTATTAATGGTGAGGCTCTATCTTGTAATGATAAATTTGATCATGTTGCCATATATTCTAATAAAAGGTTAAACCTTTATATTTAGAGCTTAAATCTATTGCACTAGTCTGCCATATTAGAATCTATTAATTAATGGTAGTTCTGAGTATCTGTGTTCTGCAGGAGGATTATTTTGAAGTCATTCTGATGATCTTCTTATATTTTCTCTAAAAATAATTGTTCGGTTTGAAATTATTCTTTCTCATATAATGATAATAAATATAATAATTCCAACAATAGAAATTATTGAACCAACTCTTGATAATACGTTTCACGATGTGTATGCGTCTGGGTAATCTGAATATCGTCGAGGTATTCCTGCAAGACCTAAGAAGTGTTGAGGAAAGAATGTTAAATTTACTCCAATAAATATGACAGTAAATTGAATTTTCAGTCATGTATTATTTATATTTAGTCCGGTGAATAAAGGGTATCATTGAATTACTCCACTTATAATTGCAAATACTGCACCTATAGATAATACATAGTGGAAATGTGCTACAACATAATATGTATCATGTAGTACAATATCTAATGAAGAATTAGCTAAGACTAGACCAGTTAACCCCCCAATTGTGAATAGAAAAATAAATCCTAATGCTCATAATAAGGGAGGATTAAATTTAAATTTAGTTCCATATAATGTTGCTAATCATCTAAATACCTTAATTCCTGTAGGTACGGCAATAATTATTGTTGCTGATGTAAAATATGCTCGTGTATCTACATCTATTCCTACGGTAAATATATGATGAGCTCAAACAATAAACCCTATAAGTCCAATTGATAATATTGCATAAATTATTCCTAGAGTTCCAAATGATTCAATTTTTCCTCTTTCTTGACAAACAATATGGGAAATAATACCAAATCCTGGTAAAATTAAAATATAGACTTCTGGATGACCAAAAAATCAAAATAAATGTTGATATAGGATTGGATCACCACCTCCTGCTGGATCAAAGAATGATGTATTTAAGTTTCGGTCAGTTAATAATATTGTAATAGCTCCAGCTAGTACTGGTAAAGATAATAGTAATAGTAGAGCTGTAATAGCAACTGATCAAACAAATAAAGGAGTTTGATCTATTGTTATTCTTTCTGATCGTATATTAATTGCTGTTGTAATAAAGTTGACTGCTCCTAGAATTGATGAGACACCCGCAAGATGAAGTGAAAAAATAGCTAAATCAACTGATGATCCTCCATGAGCAATAGCTCCTGCTAGAGGGGGGTATACTGTCCATCCTGTGCCAGCTCCTCTATCTACCATCGATGATATAATAAGGAGTGTTAAGGATGGCGGTAATAATCAAAATCTTATATTATTTATTCGTGGGAAAGCTATATCTGGTGCTCCAATTATTAATGGTACTAATCAATTACCAAATCCACCAATTATAATTGGTATAACTATAAAGAAAATTATAATAAATGCATGAGCTGTAATGATAACATTATAAATTTGGTCATCTCTAATTATAGATCCGGGTTGACCTAATTCAGCTCGAATAATTATTCTTATTGATGTTCCTACTATTCCTGCTCATGCTCCAAATAAAAAGTATAATGTACCAATATCCTTATGGTTTGTTGAGAATAATCATTTTTTCGGTAAGATGGCTGAATATAGGTGATAGACTGTAAATCTATTAATGGGAAAATTTCTCTCTTATCATATGGTTTTATATTCAAATATGATTCTAGACTGCAATTCTAGAGGTGTAAATTTTACTAAGGCCTAAAAGGTTATTCTTTTAATTATAACTTTGAAGGTTATTAGTTTATTTAACTTAAGTCCTTAATATAGAAAAATTAAGGTTGATGTAGATATTAGACCTATAGTTGAAATTATAACTGTTATTGATAATAAAGTGAAATTAAATTTATTACTTATAAAGTTAAAAGATCAAGAGTTTTCTGAATATGATATAATTAATGCAGAGAATCTAATTCGTAAATAATAGTATAGTGTAACCATAGTTAACATAACTATGATGACTATTAGTCTTGTTATATTTATTTCCATTAAAGATTGTATAACTATTCATTTAGGTAGAAATCCAATAAATGGGGGTAGACCTCCAATTGATAACAATGATAAAAATATTATGAATTTAATTTCTGTTTTTATATTTCTTGCTGTATAGATTTGATTTAAGAAAAATAATTTTGCTTGTTTGAATATAAAAACTAAAATTAATCTCATTAATGAATAAATGATGAAATAAATTTCTCAAATATTTTCTCTCGAAATTATTGCTCTAATTATTCAACCTAAATGTCTAATTGATGAGTATGCTAATAAATGACGAAGTGATGTTTGATTTAATCCTCCTATTGCTCCAATAATAATGCTTAAAATTACAATAATGAAAATGAAATTTGTTAATTGAATACAATATGATAAAATTATTATTGGAGCAATTTTTTGTCATGTTATTAGCATAAAGCAATTTAATCATTCAGAGGTTCCTATAACTTCTGGAAATCAGAAATGAAAAGGAGCAGCACCAATTTTTAATAATAATCTTGATCTAATTAATATTGATGGGATAATTTCTTTTTCCCAACTTATATATTTTAATTGAATCAAAATAATTGAAAATAGTAGTATTGTTGATGCTATTGCTTGAATAATGAAATATTTGATTGATGATTCATTGATTATTCTATTTTTATTATTTGTTAATATGGGAATAAAAGATAGTAAGTTGATCTCTAGTCCTATTCAAATTCCAAACCAGGAATTTGATGAAATGGACAGGATCGTTCCTATCAACAATGTTGATAGGAAAAGAAGTTTTGTTGAGTTGTTGTCCATTAAAAAGGAGAGGATTATGCCTCTATAAATGGGGTATGAACCCATTAGCTTAATTAGCTTACCTTTCTATACTAAAGTGTATGATGCACGTTAGTTTTTGATACTAAAAGGGGTAGTTTAATTCTACTTAGTATAATTAATGGAGGTAATGGATTTACTTTATTTATCCTATCAAGATAATCCTTTAATCAGGCACTCCATT